ATCTATAGGATAACTTCCATCTTGGATGTTATTGGCTGTTTTTATAAGATATCCACGATTCCTCTCGATTTGTAATTGAATACACAACTCAATTGGTTCCGTCAAGCTAGCTATCTGCTGTGTATTATCAATGATTTCTACATAAGGCGGTGCGATGATATCTTTGGCGGTTATATCTCCGGGGCCCCTGGCACAAATGGCTGCCTCACACGTTCCATATAGATTACTTCTCAATACAATTTCTTTCAAATTCATTAAAATTTCATGGACTGATTCTTGAATACCCACTATGGTAGAATATTCATGCGGTATTTTCGCAGATTTTGCGCATGTGATACATGTTCCTTCTATTTCTCCAAGCAAAGCTCGTCGCATCGCAATCCCTATTGTGTCAGCTTGACCTTTCAGAAGTGGAGATAGAATAAATCGTCCATAAGAAAGCCGTTTACTTTCTGCTCTTGATTCAACACACTTCCACTGGAGTGTACGAGTATCGATTCTTACTTGCTCTCGAACCATAAAAATATTATTTGATCAGATCATTGAATCATTTATTTCTCTTGTTTTTCTTGCTGTTCAAATCTCTTCAATTTTGCTTTTTACACACGTCTTTTTTTCGGAGGTCTACAGCCATTATGGGGTAAAGGAGTTACATCCCGGATAAAAGTAAATCGTATCCCACTTCGGCTAATAGCTCGTAATGCTGCGTCTCTCCCGAGACCGGCACCTTTTACCAAGACTTCTGCGCGTTGCATCACTACCGTACGAATAGCGGTTACTGCTGTGGTTTCAGCAGCAAATGGCGACGCTTTTCGTTTACCCCGGAACCCACAATTACCGGCAGAAGAGGACGAAAGCACTTGACCTCGTACATCTGTAACCGTCACAATGGTATTATTAAAACCGGCTTGAACATGAATAACCCCTTTTGGTATTCGACGCGTACTTTTACGTCGACGTCGGGTCCTACGTGTAACTAATTTCACTCTCGCTTTTGCCATATTTTATCATCTCATAAATATGAGTCAGAGATCAATGGATCTATCCATTTTTGACTATTGGCCCTTTCCCGAGGTTGATTATCCTTGTCTTTGTTTATGCCTTGGGTTGGAACAAATTACTCGAATTCGACCCTGACGGCGTATTAATCGACATTTTTCACAAATTTTACGAACAGAAGCTCTTATTTTCATATTTGTCGACTTTTCACCTTAATTCGGACTCTACGTCTTGGAAGAAAATAAGTTTCTTGAAATTTTGCATCTGCAATCATATTGAATGAATGTTGAAAATGTTGAAGTTGCAAAAAATACCGAAATTTGTGATTCTTATTTTTTGCAAAGTAAAAAATTCGACTAATTGAAGACTTGGTGTATTATAATAAACCGACTAAGTGCTAGCTTTCCCGAAATATAACCGAGAATTAGATCCGCATTATCTCAATGAACCCGAAAGGTGTCGTTGAGAACGGATTCTTTCATTACCCTTTCCGGAATCAATTTCTGTTTTTCAGTTAAACGAAAACCTCTTTTATTTCGGATCCACTTCTTTATTCTGGACGATCTAAAACCATAGATGTCGTTTTCAAAGATGAGGTCGTAGATGAGATACGATATTAGAAGGATTACCATATATAACACAAACATTCTCCACCTATTCTTTCTAATCGAGCCTCTCGGTCTGTCATTAGACCTCGAGAAGTAGAAACAATTACAACCCCCATCCCGCCTAAAATTCTAGGAATTCGTTGATAGTTAGAATAGATTCGTAGACCGGGTCGACTGATGCGTTTTAAATTTAAAACTTTTCGATTTCTATAAGGCTCGTTCCGATTCCTTCTATAGCGTAGGGTTAAAACCAAAAAAGATTTGTTGTTTTCGCGATGTTTTCTCACGTTTTCGATAAAACCCTCGCGTAAAAGTATTTTAACAAGACTTTCGCTGAGATTCGTAAATGCGATTCGAACCACTCTTTTTGTCTTCATCTCAGCATTTCGGATCGAGGTTAGTATGTTAGCAATAGTATCCTTAGCCATAATGGATTAAAGTATTGGTCCCTTCCAATTTTGATAGAATCAACATGTTTTTCGTATTTTTTCTTTGGTTATGACTATGCACGTTTCAAGGTATATGCGTGAGACACAATCGACTAACTGAATCTTAATTTATTTCTTTCAAATAACTTATTCTCAACATAACTATATTCTTTCTGGAATGATATTATCATGGAACTAGATTAGGGACTCATTTTATAAGACTTCGGGAGCCAATGAAATTATTTTAGTAAAATTGAACTGTCTCAATTCCTCTGCAATCGCACCAAAAACGCGAGTGCCCTTTGGATTGCCCTCTTGATCAATGACAACTGCAGCATTGTCATCATATCGTATTATCATACCGTCGTCACGTTTGAGTTCTTTACAAGTACGTACAATTACAGCTCTGACCACTTCTGATCTTTCTAGCGACATTTGTGGAACTGCTTCTTTGATCACAGCAACAATAACGTCACCAATATGAGCATATCGACGATTGCTAGCTCCTATGATTCGAATACACATCAATTTGCGAGCCCCACTGTTATCCGCTACATTCAAATAGGTCTGAGGTTGAATCATATCATTTTTTTGATTATTTTTTTTAGGCAAAGTCAAGGGCGAAAAAAAAAAAGAAATATTGTTTGTCCAAAAAACAAAACCTGCACCTGCGATTCGTTTGTATCCCCAAAAGCTATTTTTTTTTTCGTTTGCCTTTTTCTTTTGCATTTCCAAATTTTATCCTGAAAGAATGAATTGAGTTCGTATAGGCATTTTGGACGCTGCTATTGAAATAGCCCTTCGAGCTATATTTTCTGTTACGCCACCGATTTCATAAAGTATTCGACCTGGTTTAACAACAGCTACCCAATATTCAGGCGATCCTTTACCTGAACCCATACGTGTTTCTGCGGCTCTGACTGTAACCGGTTTGTCTGGAAATATACGGACCCATATCTTTCCGCCGCGGCGTGCATTTCGTGTCATTGCCCGTCGACCTGCTTCTATTTGTCTCGATGTGATCCAAGTGGGTTCAAGTGCTTGAAGAGCATATTTACCGAAACAAATAGAATTACCTCGATAAGAAATTCCCTTCATTCTTCCCCTATGTTGTTTACGGAATCTGGTTCTTTTGGGGTTATAGTTGATGGTTGGATTTAAATTCCATCTCTACTCCAGAATCGGACGTGAGAGTTTCTTCTCATCCGGCTCCTCGCGACGCAAAAGATTCAAAAATAGGGACTTTATAAGGAAATTTAGATTTGAATTAAGCTCGACTTGTAGTTCATACGATATCCATCGCTTTCATAAATAGAAATAATATATCGACGTATGTAGTTCAGCGACTCGATCTAAAATCTGGTAGTAATTTGTATCTTTTTTCTATCATTATCATATAGTTAAAGATCTAAAAGAACTATTTCCATGGAATCTATATATATAATTTTTTAGTTTTGATAATTTTAAAATGAATCTTTCTTTTGTTTTCTCCTTGAATTTAACCGCCTTAGCGTCTTTAATTGACCCAAATTTAGTAATCCAAGAAAAGAAAGTTTTCGCGGGCGAATGTTGACTCTTTCAATTCAATTTCGATTTCGGTTGTAGCTAGAATTTCGAACTTTTTCGAATAGATGAATTAGGCTCGGGTCCGTTCCGCCATCCAGATCAATGAATCATTAATAATTCGTGTTCAATAGAATTTTTTAAATCCACAGGTTCCGTCGTTCTCATCACTTCTTACTTAATGTTTAGGTCTGCATTCTACAATGGAGCTTAATGAAAGTTGTGCGTGAGTCAATCTTCTCAGTCTTTCGTGACTCGAAGCTCTTGATTTTTTTGTTCTCTGGACGGATTCATTTTAGTATGGATGAATCTGTATTAATGCTTTCTTACATTGCACTTTTTATGAGACGGCTCATAGACCTTACATATTTCATATTGGAAGTAGATAGCATCAATCGTCGTTTTCTTTCTTTCTCTCATCCTTCCATTTATCCACACCCTTTTTTTCTCTATTTCGATTCACAATTTCGAATCTTATTTTTTTTAGGTAAAAAGCTTTCAGTTGCTACAAGGATATGACTGATCTGACATATCTTGACTGGTTCTTTGGATCCAGATAATGCGAAGTGATGAATTGGGTATTTTTCTAGAGTTATTAGTTTTGACGATCAGTGGCTTTTTTTTACTAACCCGAAAAAACCAACGCGTCACACACTAAGCATAGCAAGTATATCAAGCATTCAATTTCATTTTTATTAAACCTGATAAAATTCCTAAGAATTACGAATTCAAAGAATTTTTTGGATTGAACAGAAAAAAAAGAAATGTCTTTCGCGTTTTTTACTACATTAGCAACTAGAAGGGAAGGTCCAGTCAAAGTTCTTATTCTCCATCAATAAATATCCAAATTTTAATGCCTAATATCCCAGAAATAGTTCGAACTGGATAGGAACAATAATCGATTTTTGCTTGAATGGTTTGTAGTGGAAGTCTACCTTCTCGGATCCATTCAACCCGCGCAATTTCTTTTCCGTCAATACGTCCTGCAATTTGTACTCGAATTCCTTTTGTATTTGCTTGTTCAGTTAATTCAATTGCTCTTTTCATTGCTTTTCGAAATGAAACTCTATTCTTTAATTGGTCAGCTATAAATTCTGCAAGAATGGTAGAATTTCTATAAGGCTTTGCAATTCTTATGATAGCAAGGTTAAATTTTCGGTTTACACAATAAAATTCTTTTTGTAAATTTCTCTGTAATTCTTCGATTTCTTGCGGTCGCTTTTCATTAAATAATTTTGGGGATGCTGTATAGATTTTAATTTTGATTACATCGATTTGTTTTTGAATCTCTATACGTGTAATTCCTTCGACGACGGAGTAGATTTTCATTTTTTTTTTGATATAATTCTTGATATAATCTCTTATTTTTGCATCTTCTTGTAAATTTTCCGAATACTTTTTT